GTTCTCCTGTGCTTCCAGACATGCTGAGCTCCACATATTCTTGTACAGTCAAGGGGGGATCGATTCCGTAAAAGATAAGATCAGTGAATGGAAATTCACTGAATTGAAACCTTTGTGAGATCGTCAATAGAGTACCAAGGGTATTTTTAGAATATACCGAATCAGTATAGCTATCCTTCTTCTGACACAGCAACGCGACTTCACTTCAATCAGTATCGAAATGCGGTGCTAGATAATTGCTTTTTTCTTTTCTTCTTGCTGGTCGTTGTATAACTAGGTACCATTCAGAGAAAATGTACCATTCAATAGAAAATTCCTCAAATTTCTGTAGTATGGGGTTTCTTTTCTCTCCATTTCCATTATTGGCCTCGGACTAGAAACTGAAGATCAGGTAAAATGGGAATCTAACGGATTGTTTGCTAAGAATTCATGACGGAGATTATCATATTTCCCCAATTCAATTAGATGGGAAATATCCAAATCGCTTTTTCGTAGGTGTAGAAGGGGTTTTTTGTTTTAATCCCCTCTTTGTTTTTTAAGGTTTTTTAAGGAATTGCTTAGTCGTCCAGAAACAAGTAACAAAACAAGTAACGGTGGCACATAGGATTCGATAAAAGAAAGAGAAGAATAAATAAAATAATCCTAATAATCTATATTTGTCTTTGTGATACACGCGTTGGTGTATTAGATCAAAGGGTTCTTTCTTGACCTGACTACTACAAAGAGAGGGGGCCTTTTGCTTTATATTTTATATATAATATGGAAAGACAAAATGTAAAATCAATAAAGAAAAAGATAATAAGAATTATTAGTTTTAGAATCTAATTGGACTGAAATCAAAATTGGATTTTTTCGAGCGATCTGATCGTGCGATACCTTTTTTTATTCTCATTTGCAGAAGCTAATGAGTTAAAAAAAATTCAAGTAAATAAAATAAAGTCAAAAAAAAAGTGAAAAAGGAAACAAAAAAGGTATTATAAGGACTAAGGTCACTCTTTATTCGAAACTCGAAAATATAGTAGATACAATAAAAAAGAAAAAATAAAAATCAAAAATCGAAGTGATTCCCCAATTTTCCTCCATATTGATTTAAAAAGAGTAAGAGTTTCGTTTTTGGAATGAAGTTATATGATACAGTTTTGATTATTATTTTAATATTAGTTTACTATTAGTTTACTCAAGAGTTGCCCAACGAATCCGTTGATTCTGAATCGTGGGATGGGTCAATGTCAAATGTCAAATATGATGAATTGATTTCTTTTTCTACCCCTGTCACCCTATTGTTGTTAGTACCCTCTAGAATGATTGCTGAATCAAAAACTTTCAATTGAACTTATTCTTTCAATTGGTATGGTATTTTTGCTTATCCTCGTATCTGTTAAAAGTTGAAACTTAGGGAAGTGCTTTATAAACATATGTATAAAAAGAACATATTTCCTTTAGCTCTTTCATGCTTACTATAACTAGTTATTTCGGTTTTCTACTAGCAGCTTTAACTATAACCTCGGCTCTATTTATTGGTCTGAGTAAGATAGGACTTATTTGAAATTAATTGAATGAATAATTCATAACAAGAAACCTTTCTCAAGAAACCTTTCTGTGGTATTCCATATATTTTCTAGTTCCTTACCGTGTTAATTACCAATCATTGGTCATTGAGATTCCTAGGCAATGCGGATTAATATTTAGGGATAGATATTACCTCTCTTTTTACCCTTTCAAATAAATTAAATTGAAATGATTGAAGTTTTTCTATTTGGAATCGTCTTAGGTCTAATTCCTATTACTTTGGCTGGATTATTCGTAACCGCATATTTACAATACAGGCGTGGTGATCAGTTGGACCTTTGATTAATTAACATCTCTTTTTTTAATTGACCTCCCCCTTTCTTTAATTTCATCCGGGGGGGTCAAGGTCAAATTCAGATTGCTTGAGTTCGGTGTAATTGTCGATCTAACAAAACAAGAGCGGAATCACGCTCTGTAGGATTTGAACCTACGACATTGGGTTTTGGAGACCCACGTTCTACCGAACTGAACTAAGAGCGCTTTCTTATCACAACGGAAAAGACTCTAAACTATAAAGAGGGGGGTTCTTTTTTTTATAACCCCAATAAATATTTCTTGTATGTGTATACTATCATATATCATAAAATGAAAGATTCTGAATGTCCAAATTGAATCGATCTAAGATGGATTTCTCGTTACTGCTCCCCTGAGCAGTAATAGGTAGGGATGACAGGATTTGAACCCGTGACATTTTGTACCCAAAACAAACGCGCTACCAAGCTGCGCTACATCCCTTTAAATTGGTCTACAGTATCATTGTAGGGAATCCCCGTCTTGTTTTCCACATCCTTATTTTATTTCCTCCATTGATATGGAAATGGATCTTGCCATTTCTTCTTTTTTTTCTCTCATATCATATAACATATAATAATAATAAATGAATATTTATCTCTGGAATTCTCAGACGGAAAGGGACCTTTTTTTCTGCTTTAAGAAAAAGAAAAGAAAATCTTATCTACCGAATCATTGCGCATTTCAATTTGAATTAGGGATTCCGCGCACAAATACAAGTGGTCTTTAACTACATATACATCTCTTACCATAATGTATTACAATATGGAATAAAAAAAAATGGAATAAAAAAAAAGAAGGAGGATTTTCAATGCGAGATCTAAAAACATATCTTTCCGTGGCTCCGGTACTAAGTACTCTATGGTTCGGGTCTTTAGCAGGTTTATTGATAGAAATCAATCGTTTATTCCCCGATGCGTTGACATTTCCTTTTTTTTCATTCTAGTTATTGACATGGAAAGGGGTGAAGAAGATTAGAGATAGAATCAAATATTTGTGACTAATCTCTCTTTCCCCTCTTTTCTTGTGTTTTTTTTTTTGAATTCCCTAGATAGAATAAGGGGGGAAAGAGAAAGAAAAAAGTAGATTCAACCTCAGCGAAACTCGGGTTCAGGCTCCAATTAAATTAATAATAGAGTTAAAAGAAAACGGAAATGGAAATGGGGCTAGGATAAGAGTATCATACAATACAAGATACTTAAATGAAATACTGTACTGTGATTAGAAATATAGTTAGAAATTGTTGTATTACTTATTATTTACTATAATAGATTACTATATGGATTGCGACAAAATCTTTATTTCATAATTTTTTTTTTGAGTTGTTAGCAACTTCTATTTTTTTTCGTTCCTTTCTTCTTATTTGCTTCGGATCGGAAAATAGAAAAGTTGGGTGAATCAAAAACCCAAAGGAGGTTCATGGCCAAGGGTAAAGATGTCCGAGTAAGGGTTATTTTGGAATGTACCAGTTGTGTGCGAAACGGTGTTAATGTTAATAAGGAATCAACGGGTATTTCCCGATATATTACTCAAAAGAATCGACACAATACACCTAGTCGATTGGAATTGAGAAAATTTTGTCCCTATTGTTATAAACATACAATTCATGGGGAGATAAAGAAATAGATATAGATCGAACCGAGTGCTTGTGTGTCACCCTTCAAAGGAACAAAAAAATAATATAGATATCTATATTATTCATATATTTAATATATAAAGAGAAACAAATAAATATAGACAAACAAAATCCTATTAATTAATTCGAGAAATCTTTTTTGATTTGATCGGAATAGGATTTTAAGGATAAGGAATAAACAAATTATGGATAAATCCAAGCGACTCTTTCTTAAATCCAAGCGATCTTTTCGTAGGCGTTTGCCCCCGATCCAATCGGGGGATCGAATTGATTATAGAAACATAAGTTTAATTAGTCGATTTATTAGTGAACAGGGAAAAATATTATCTAGGCGGGTGAATAGATTGACCTTAAAAGAACAACGATTAATTACTATTGCTATAAAACAAGCTCGTATTTTATCTTCGTTACCTTTTCTTAATAATGAGAAACAATTTGAAAGAAGTGAGTCGACAGCTAGAACTACTGGTCGTAGAACCAGAAAAAAATAGGCTTACTCTTCAATTGAATCAAAATTTCAACCCGAACTCAAACACCTATGGATGTTTTGTTCAAAAAATCTTTGAATCCATCGTGTCATAAGAAAAAAAAAAAAAGAATCGAGGAAGAAGAATCAATCTTTTTTTTATTGAGCGCCTTCGCTCATTTTGATGACTTTATTATCATTATCCAGATTTTATCATACTAATTTCTACTCTACCTTCCCGGAGTTCATTCTCAAAAGAACTCCATTTAAAACATTCTGGCAGATTCTTTCCAATCTCCTTATTTGATTTTTATGATCTCATGGGAAATCGTATAAAGACAATTCCTATTTAATATAGCTATTTGTGCAAGTATTTTACGATTAAGAAGCAACTGCCCCTTATACAGATCGTGTATGAATCTACTATAGGATACCCGACTCCCCCGGATTACTGCATTTATTCGAGTGATCCACAAACGACGAAAATCTCTTTTTTTCCTATCTCTATCACGATGAGCCGAAGCAAAAGCTCTTATTTTCTGTTGAGTAATTGTTCGAGTAAGTCTTGAATGAGCCCCGCGAAAGCTTGATGCAAATAAACGAACTTTTGTTCGACGTCTCCGGGCTATATATCCTCGTCTAATTCTGGTCATTGAATAAATGAAACTTTGATGAATAACTAATTGATTTCCTTTCTTTCAGTTATTCTTTTCCCCTTTCCTAGTCGATTAATAACAAAACGGATTCTTCCAATTTATAAAATTCAAATTCCAATGGCTTTTGCTACTATAACCTTCCCGACCACACTTTTTCCCTTTTTCTAGGCATTGTAAATAAAATCAAATTCAAATAATAATAAAATAAAGTAGTAAATAGAAATAGATAAAGAAATTGTGGGTTCCATCGTTTCTATGGTTACCTCTTAAACGTAAACGGTGAGGTCCTCTCTATACACCGGAGCCCCTTCTTTCATTTAATCAACGCCTCCTTCTTCATTTTCATTTAATCAATGCTAGTGTATTGGTAACTTGTACAGTTACCACTCTTTGGCTCTACCCATGAATTTTCCAGTAATAGGTCTTTCATAACGAGATATACCTTATACAGTAACGGTATTTAATTATGAAGCTTGGTTGGGTAGCTGACCCTGTTAGTCCGTTCTTGCAAGAGTAGAAACATAATCTTTCCGCTTTTGAAATAGGATTTCCCCCGCTTAATGGATAACTATTTGTTATCACTGGGGAATTCTTTCTCATCTTAAATTGCAAATTGAAGTGATTGAATTTGCACCAATGGAAACCATAAATTTCATAGACAATAATAGAAAGATATGATAGATCTATCCTTTTTAGATAGTGAATGGAGGTCTTCCATTCTATCCGATTTACTGGTACTGATCATTGATACTGGAAAATTGGTTTTCTTTCTTTTGTTTTATCTCAGCCCATGATTTAAACGAGTCGCACATACACCCTCGTACATGTTCCTCGGCGCTGAGGACATCCCCCAAGAGCAGGAGATTTCGTGACGTTTCTGATTGGCTGTCTTGGGTTTCTAATAAGTTGTTTAATAGTTGGCATGCTGAATTATACATTTTATACATTATGGGCTGGTTTAGATCGATCCTAACCGGATGATTATGAATTTCTTCTATTTAATAGATTAATAGAAAAAATTTATTTAATAGATTAATAGAAAAAATTCATAATCATCCGGTTAAACCTAAACCCTTAAGAAGCAAGAAGATCAAATTGGAAAAGCAAGAAGATCAAATTGGAGAAGCAAGAAGATCAAATTGGAAATCGTGTATTTGCGTGAAATCGCTGCTATTTTTTATACATTATAGAAGCGTTAGACCATCAACAATTCCATGAGCTTGGGCTTCTGTTGCTGACATAAAAACATCCCTTTCCATGTCTTCGGATACAACCCAAAAGGGCTTGTCTGTTCGTCGTACATAAATCCTTGTAAGGGATTCGCGCAGTTTCAGTAGTTCTTCCGTTTCCAGTATAAATTCGCCCGTTTTTTCATCCCGAAAAGAAGCAGTAGGTTGATGTATCATGACCCTAATGATATACCCTATCTCGCACGATGAGGCTAGGGGAAGAGATAAAGAATAAGAAAAAGATAGAATTTAACAGCCGTACGGGCTTTTTTTTCGAGGTGCATACGGCTCTCCAATGGAATTCGCTTTTTTTACTTTTCCTTTCATCTAAGAAAGAGAAAATATGGCGTCTCTTATACCTAGATCGGTAAATGATCCAATTACCACCCTTCTTTTTTTTTTTCGGAGGAGTTCAAAAATACTATGATGGCCCCGTTGCTTTATATATTTATTTCGTCTGTGATTCAGCAATCCCAAAGTTTCTTTATTTTTTTTTTCAAACCAGTGTGAAAAAGTTTGTGACGCTGAAATAGGCCCACGATAGGTAAGATAAAACCGGAAATACCCTTCCTTTATCTAATACTACTCTTTCGATACATAATCGAATATCTTGAAAAAAAAAAACAATAAAGAATTTTCATATCGAATTCGAAGTGCCATGCTATTATTACTTAATATTAATAATTCATATGGTGAAGGCATAGTTTCTTTTTTCTCTCAAATAAAAAACTCATTGGCGCCAAGCATGAGGGAATGCTGTACGTTTGGTAATTTCTCCTCCGACCAGGAGAAGAGACCCCATTGAGGCGGCCAATCCCATGCATATTGTATGTATATCTGGTTTCACAATTTGCATAGTATCATAAATAGCCATTCCGGGTATTACCCATCCGCCAGGAGAGTTTAGAAACAAATACAGATCCCTGGTATCATTCTCTAGACTGAGAAATACCATAAGACCAACAATTTGATTCGAGACCTCGGCATCAACCTCTTGGCCTAAAAAAAGGAATCCTTGTCGATAAAGTCGGTTGATTAGGATAAAACTGTATCCCTTAAAACTGTATCCCTTAAAACTGTATCCCTTAAAACTGTATCCCTTAAAACTGTATCCCTTAAAACTGTATCCCTTAAAACTGTATCCCTTAAAACTGTATCCCTTAAAACTGTATCCCTTAAAACTGTATCCCTTAAAACTGTATCCCTTAGGAGCCGTACGGGCACCTTTTGATGCATACGGTTCAACAAAACTTGCGAAAAAAAAATAAAAAAAAAAGCAATGTGTGGACTCCAGGCCCTTTTCTTTTTTCATAGCGGGCTCCTTCTAACGAGGGGGCTTTTCTTCCATTTTTTACGAATGATGAGTTTCTATAATATAAAAAACAATTCACTAAATTTATCGAACTAGCTTTTCTTTGATGTATTTTTTCATCGAGATCCAATCCAAAAATCACTATGTTATTTTCTAAATGGGCTTTTTCTATTTTTTTAGGTTTATGCTCTACTCCGAGTAAGGATCCGCCCGATTTTTATTTGCACATATAACACAAATCGCCCCAATACCACGTCTTTTTTTTGCTATAACTTCCTTTTTCTTTTTTTTTTCAATCCATTTCTTTGATGTTTTCCGCCAAATATTCGACGTATTATTCATATTTCTCACATTTATTATTCGATTGATTAACGGTTTGAGATCACTCCTCTTTAGAATCTATTTCTAAATAGAATCATATAAATAGAATCATATAATAATCATAGATATACTACCCATTGGGTTTGTCTAAACGGAGCCTGGATATCTCATTTTATTGGTCCGGCCAAGCCGACCATAAATTATTTTCATTTTAATTCCTAATTAAATTATTTCTTAAATTCTTTTTATTGCTAATTTAAATTCTTTTTATTGCTAATATTAATCTGTATACCCCCTCAAAATAATGGGTCTAATTGCACTTCATTGCATTTCACGCTCCAAATTTTTGATAATTCAATCCGATTTTTTGGGCAAAACAAAGGATATCCCGATCGGGGTAGAGAATGGGGAAATCCCATATGGGCCAATATATCTCACAGGTCGCACTATACGTCAACCCAAGATGCATCTTCCTCTTCGGGAATTCGAAAAGGTACTTTTGGAATACCAACGGGCATAAAACGAAAGACAAAAGTCTAGTTTACTTTAGATGTGGAAGCGTACTAATGGCTTATTGTCTTAATAATATCGACCTTTATCATATTTTATCCATAGATTGAATAAGTTCATAAAATGAAGGAAAACGGAATGAATAAAGGCAAATTTTTACGAATGGGTCCTTTGAATAATGATCAAATATGGATGCATTCGCTCATAGAAAAGGGAATCGACCCCCATTGCGTATTGGTACTTATCGAGTATAGAATAGATCTGCTTCTCTTTTTTCCTACGAACCGAACAGTTCCATTATTACTAAAAGAATAGAACAAATATTAATCCTTCTTCCGAGATAATCCACTGAAAAAAGGGGGGTCCATAGTATAGTATAGTTTTTTTTTCAATGCAATAAAGTTACATAGTGTCTATTTTTTGTTGATAAAGGGGTATTCCCATGGGTTTGCCTTGGTATCGTGTTCATACCGTCGTATTGAATGATCCCGGTCGTTTGCTTTCTGTCCATATAATGCATACAGCTCTGGTTGCTGGTTGGGCCGGTTCAATGGCTCTATATGAATTAGCAGTTTTTGATCCCTCCGACCCCGTTCTTGATCCAATGTGGAGACAGGGTATGTTCGTTATACCCTTCATGACTCGTTTAGGAATAACCAATTCATGGGGCGGTTGGAGTATCACAGGAGGGACGATAACGAATCCGGGTATTTGGAGTTACGAAGGTGTAGCCGGAGCACATATTGTGTTTTCTGGCTTGTGCTTCTTGGCAGCTATCTGGCATTGGGTGTATTGGGATCTAGAAATATTTGGTGATGAACGTACAGGAAAACCTTCTTTGGATTTGCCTAAGATCTTTGGAATTCATTTATTTCTATCAGGAGTGGCTTGCTTTGGTTTTGGCGCATTTCATGTAACAGGATTGTATGGTCCTGGAATATGGGTGTCCGACCCCTATGGACTAACTGGAAAGGTACAATCTGTAAATCCGGCGTGGGGTGTGGAAGGGTTTGATCCCTTTGTTCCGGGAGGAATAGCCTCTCATCATATTGCAGCAGGGACATTGGGCATCTTAGCAGGCTTATTCCATCTGAGTGTCCGCCCGCCCCAACGTCTATACAAAGGATTACGTATGGGCAATATTGAAACCGTTCTTTCCAGCAGTATCGCTGCTGTCTTTTTTGCAGCTTTTGTTGTTGCTGGAACTATGTGGTATGGTTCAGCAACAACCCCCATCGAATTATTTGGTCCCACCCGTTATCAATGGGATCAGGGATACTTTCAGCAAGAAATATATCGAAGAGTTAGTGCTGGACTAGCCGAAAATCAAAGTTTATCAGAAGCTTGGTCTAAAATTCCTGAAAAATTAGCTTTTTATGATTACATCGGAAATAATCCGGCGAAAGGGGGATTATTCAGAGCCGGTTCAATGGATAACGGGGATGGAATAGCTGTCGGGTGGTTAGGGCACCCTATCTTTAGAGATAAAGAAGGGCGTGAACTCTTTGTACGTCGTATGCCTACTTTTTTTGAAACATTTCCAGTTGTTTTGGTAGACGGAGATGGAATTGTTAGAGCCGATGTTCCTTTTAGAAGGGCAGAATCAAAGTATAGTGTCGAACAAGTAGGTGTAACTGTTGAGTTCTATGGTGGCGAATTGAATGGAGTAAGTTATAGTGATCCTGCTACAGTGAAAAAATATGCTAGACGTGCTCAATTGGGTGAAATTTTTGAATTAGATCGTGCTACTTTGAAATCCGATGGTGTTTTTCGTAGCAGTCCAAGAGGTTGGTTTACTTTTGGACATGCTTCGTTTGCTCTGCTCTTCTTCTTCGGACACATTTGGCATGGTGCTAGAACCTTGTTCCGGGATGTTTTTGCTGGTATTGACCCAGATTTGGATGCTCAAGTGGAATTTGGAGCATTCCAAAAAATTGGAGATCCAACTACAAGAAGACAGGTAGTCTGATGCAACATTGCTCTGTTATTTTTCGCTTCTCGCTTCTATTTTCTGTTTGTAATTTTACATAAGGTACTGGAGAAATCTGGATTAAAATCGCCGCCTTTTCTTTGATTCTTTTTTTTTCTTTAATCTGGGAGATAATCCCAAATAAACAGGTATGGAAGCTATAATTAATTGTAAACCACGATCGAATTTATGGAAGCATTGGTTTATACATTCCTCTTAGTCTCGACTCTAGGGATTATTTTTTTCGCTATCTTTTTTCGAGAACCACCGAAAGTTCCAACTAAAAAAGTGAAATGATTTTTCATTATCTCAATTGAAGTAATGGGCCTCCCAATATTGGGAGGCCCATTACTTCAACTAGTCCCCGTGTTCCTCGAATGGATCTCTTAGTTGTTGAGAGGGTTGCCCAAAAGCAGTATATAAGGCGTACCCAGTAAAACTTACAAGTAAACCAGATATAGAGATGGCGACTAGGGTTGCTGTTTCCATTATTATATAATTTCAAGACCACAATGGATCTATGATAAGCTCGTTTATTTACAACGGAATGGTATACAAAGTCAACAGATCTCAATGAATACAAATATGGCTTCACAAACTGTTGAGGGTAGTTCTAGATCTGGTCCAAGACGAACAGCTGTAGGGGATTTATTGAAACCATTGAATTCAGAATATGGTAAAGTAGCTCCTGGGTGGGGAACTACTCCTTTGATGGGTGTCGCAATGGCTCTATTTGCAATATTCCTATCTATTATTTTGGAGATTTATAATTCTTCCGTTTTACTGGACGGAATTTCACTGAATTAGATTCACAAGAACCACAAAATCCTAGCTTTTAAATACAAAAAGTGAAGCATTTAGGTCTCGGATTTTTATTTTAGCTCATTCTTTTTTGGGAGTTCGACCGTGAAATTTTTTTGTTTCTGTATTTCCGGAATATGAGTGTGTGACTTGTTCTAATTGATCCTATTGATAGTACAGAGAATGGGTCTGTCGTCTTGATAGAGACGGTTTTACCCCGTCGGATATTCATTCTAGTATCTGGAGCACGGAATATCTGAAATAGATCACGAAGTATTCGAACTATGATTCATACTTAATATTCAGACCTCGCGGCCGGATTCCAAAAATTTTTCCAAAGAAAAAGTTAGAAATTCTAATTAGAACTGGAAAGATTTTTTTCTTTCAAATTCCCATTTCTGCTTTGATTTTGCTCAAAGGACAAATATTTCACAAATATTTCTTTATATTTTTAGTCATTATATCTATCCTACTCGTTGAATAAATGATGATCCAATGATTCTTACTCAGGGACTCTTTGGACTTAGTTTGAGGGTTTTATTGAATCATCGTGGTTCTAGTATGAATCTGAGGTTTCAATTGATTCATAGGGTCTTAACAAGAAAATTCCTATCAATAATAAAGAAAACAAAAGGAAAGCCGCATTACATACAAATCAAAATAACAAATCAAAGAAAAAGAAATAGGTAAATAGAAGATTCAAGAGGCCTGTAACGATCAACATAAAGACAAGTGAGCCGACTTGATTTTTTGGCATTCTAATTATAACCACAAAGAAGAGCTTTCTGATTTTTACTATTTCGTATCTTTAGATAAGATTAAATCCGAAGATTAAGAAGTTTCCAATTTTCTATTCCATATCCTTTTCACCCAGTAGTTGGGTGTTTTTGTTTGAGCTGTACGAGATGAAATTCTCATATACGGTTCTCAGAGGGGGAGTCCCTTTGGTTTACCTATCTCAATAAAGTTTATGATTGGTTCGAAGAACGTCTCGAGATTCAGGCGATTGCAGATGATATAACTAGTAAATACGTTCCTCCTCATGTCAACATATTTTATTGTCTAGGAGGAATTACGCTTACTTGTTTTTTAGTACAAGTAGCTACAGGCTTTGCTATGACTTTTTACTACCGTCCGACCGTTACTGAGGCTTTTGCTTCTGTTCAATACATAATGACAGAAGTTAACTTCGGTTGGTTAATCCGATCAGTTCATCGATGGTCGGCAAGTATGATGGTCCTAATGATAATCCTGCACGTATTTCGTGTGTATCTCACTGGTGGTTTTAAAAAACCTCGCGAATTGACTTGGGTTACGGGTGTGGTTCTGGCTGTATTGACCGCATCTTTTGGTGTAACAGGTTATTCTTTACCTTGGGACCAAATTGGGTATTGGGCAGTCAAAATTGTAACAGGCGTACCGGAAGCGATTCCGGTAATAGGATCACCTTTAGTAGAGTTGTTACGCGGAAGTGCCAGTGTGGGGCAGTCAACTTTGACTCGTTTTTATAGTTTACACACTTTTGTATTACCTCTTCTTACTGCCGTATTTATGTTAATGCATTTTCTAATGATACGTAAGCAAGGTATTTCTGGTCCTTTATAAAGAATATAGATCATAGAGATTTATAATCAATTATTTATCTTATTACTTGGGGAGGAACAATAATATTTCATTGCTACAAATATGGATTATTGACAAAGAATAAGACATGTATTTGGAAATTTCCCCTCAACTACA